GAACGTTATGTGGCATTTTTATAAGATATCCGCGATTTCTCTCGATTTCTAATCCAATACACAAATTAATTGGTTCTGTCAAGCTAGCTATATGTTGTATATTGTCGACGATTTCTACACAAGGCGGTAAGATGATATCTTGAGCAGTTACATATCCAGGACCTCTGACACAAATAGACGCCTCACAAGTTCCATATAGATTACTTCTCAATACAATTTCTTTCAAATTCATTAAAATTTCGTGGACCGATTCTTGAATACCCGTTATAGCAGCATATTCGTGAAGGACGTTCTCAGATTTTACACGTGTGATACATGTTCCTTCTATTTCTCCAAGCAAAGCTCTTCGCATTGCAATGCCTGTTGTGTTAGCTTGGCCTTTCATAAGTGGAGACAGAATAAAGCGCCCATAATAAAGACGTTTGCTATCGGCTCTTGATTCAACACACTTCCACTGTAGTGTCCGAGTAGATACTGTTACTTTCTCTCGAACCATAGTAATATTATTTTATTGAATTGTTTATTTCTCTTGTTTCTTTTGAAATTTATTGTTCATTTCTACACACGTCTTTTTTTCGGAGGTCGGCAGCCATTATGTGGCATAGGGGTTACATCCCGTACAAAAGTTAATAGTATACCACTTCTACGAATAGCTCGTAATGCTGCGTCTCTTCCTAGACCGGGACCCTTTATCATGACTTCGGCTCGTTGCATACCTTGATCTACTATTGTACGAACAGCGTTTGCTGCTGCAGTTTGAGCGGCAAAGGGTGTCCCTCTTCTCGTACCCTTGAATCCACAAGTACCGGCCGAAGACCAAGAAACCACCCGACCACGTACATCTGTAACCGTGACGATGGTATTATTGAAACTTGCTTGAACATGAATAACCCCTTTTGGTATTCTACGTGCACTCTTACGTGAACCAATACGGACATTCCTACGCGAACCAGTTCTCGGTATAACTTTTGCCATATTGTAGCATCTCATAAATATGCGTCAGAAATATATGGATATATCCATTTCATGTCAAACCAGATTCTTTATTTGTACATTGAGCCCTTTCGGTGAGTCTGATTATCCTTGTCGTTGTTTATGTCTCGGGTTGGAACAAATTACTATAATGTGTCCCCGCCTGCGGATTAGTCGACATTTTTCACAAATTTTACGAACGGAAGCTCTTATTTTCATAGTTGTTATTCCTTATCTTAACTTAATTCGAAATCTATATCTAGTTCATTGGTAGAAAATACGTTTCTTGAAATTTTTCATCTCGCATCGTATTGAATAAAAACCACCTACTATATTACTACTATTTAGAATCCTTGTTTCGTAATCGATAAATTATACGGCCTCTGGTTGAATCGTAACGACTTACTTCAATTTTTACTTTATCTCCCGGCAGTATCCGTATAAAACTACGCCGGATCTTTCCTGAAACATAACCTAGAATCAGATCTTCATTATCTAATCGAACCCGGAACATGCCGTTGGGGAGCGATTCGGTAATTAAACCTTCATGTATCCATTTTTGTTCTTTCATTCCAGGTCAAGCCTCTGAACTAATGAAGGAGAAACAATAAAAAGAATTACAATTCCCATCCCGCCTAAAATTCTAGGAATTCGTTGAGAGTGAGAATAGATCGGATCCGATTTCGCTATTACTATTAAAAGGATTACCATATATAACACAAAATTTCTCCGCCGATTCCTTCTAGTCGAGCCTCACGGTCTATCATTATACCTCTTGAGGTCGAAAGAATTACAATTCCCATCCCGCCTAAAATTCTAGGAATTCGTTGAGAGTGAGAATAGATTTGTAGACCGGGTCGACTGATCTGTTTTAAATTTAAAAAATTTCTATAGGGTCTTTTACTATTCTTTCTAGGTCGCAGCGTTAAAACCAAAAAATATTTGTTTTTTTCTCGGTGTTTTCTGACGTTTTCGATAAAACCTTCGCGGAGAAGTATTTTAACAATATTTTTACTAATATTAGTAGATGCTATGCGAACAACTCTTTTTCTATCCATATCAGCATTTCGTATAGAGGTTATTATCTCAGCAATAGTGTCTCTACCCATGATAAACTAAAATTATTGGTGCCTCACAATTGGATATAATCAACATGTTTTTTTTGATTGGTTTATGAATATGAATTTTTCAAGATATATGCGTGAAACACAACCTACGAATTAATCTAGTTCTTATTCTTAATCTTTTTTTTCAAATACCTCAAGATTTCATTTTTTTTATAATACTTCGGGAGCTAATGAAACGATTTTAGTCAAATTTAATTGTCTCAATTCCCGGGGGATTGCACCAAAAATTCGAGTTCCTTTTGGATTTCCTTCTTGATCAATCACAACTGCAGCATTGTCATCATATCGTATTATCATACCACTGTCACGTTTAAGTTCTTTACAGGTACGAACAATTATAGCCCTGACTACTTCTGATTTTTCTAGGGGCATATTTGGTACTGCTTCTTTGATCACAGCAACAATAACGTCACCAATATGAGCATATCGACGATTACTAGCTCCTATGATTCGAATACACATCAATTCTCGAGCCCCGCTGTTATCCGCTACATTTAAATGGGTCTGGGGTTGAATCATATCAAATATTTAGTCTGTTCTTTCAATGCACAAAGGATGAAGAAAATAAAAGAAATAGTGTTTGTCTAAAAAAAGAAACCCGTGGTTTTGTTTCATCCCAAGACTTGTTTCTGTTGGTTCTACAGTTTTATCCCGAAATGATAAATTGAGTCCGTATAGGCATTTTGGATGCTGCTATTAAAATAGCCTGTCTGGCTATATTTTCGGTTACTCCACCCATTTCGTATAGTATTCGTCCCGGTTTAACAACAGTCACCCAATATTCAGGGGATCCTTTTCCCGAACCCATGCGTGTTTCAGCCGGTCTTACTGTAACTGGTTTATCTGGAAATATACGTACCCATATTTTTCCACCACGGCGCACATTTCGTGTCATTGCCCGTCGACCTGCTTCGATTTGTCTAGATGTGATCCAAGCAGGTTCAAGTGCTTGAAGCGCATATTTACCGAAACAAATATGATTACCTCGATAAGATATTCCCTTCATTCTTCCTCTATGTTGTTTACGGAATCTAGTTCTTTTGGGGTTATAGTTGATGGTTTTGTTTTTTCGGAATTCCATCTCTACTACAGAACTGGACGTGAGAATTTCTTCTCATACAGCTCCTCACGATTCAAAATTTTATTTTAATTCGTTTGAATAGATATTCTAATGTTTTTATAAAAAAGAGTTTTTAAAACGTGTTTAAGTTAATAAATCTTTATTTTCTTTTGTCCATTATCCAAATCCAAGTTTACTAATTCAAAAAAGAAAAAATTTTCGCGGGCGAATATTTACTCTTCCCATCTCTATTTAAGCCGTAGCACTTGTTCGTGACTTCTCAGAATAGATGAATAGATTTCCGGTTCATTTCGCCATCCCAACGAGTGAATCAGTAAGATTCAGTTGTTCAATAAAATCTTGTGTATTCACAGGTTTCATCGTTCCCACCGCTTCGTATTTAATGATTAGGTCAGACTTCTACAACAGAGCTCACAATCAAATTTATTCTTGAGTCAACCTTCTTAGTCTTTATTGGCTCGAAGCTCTTGATTTTTTTCTTCTATTACCGAGATTCATTAAATATTTTATTATGTATGAATCAATTAGTATTGATGCTTTATTACACTTACACTGTCTTTTATAAGATGACTCATAGACCTTACATGTTGGAATTCTACATCATTGATATTTTATTCTCTCTTTCTCTCATCCTTCCCTTTATCCACACCTTGTTTTATTCTGTATTTTGCTTTCAACTTAGAATTTAGAATAGAAGTTTATTCAAAAAAATTTCAGTTGTTACAAAGATATGATCAATTTAGCATATCTTGACTGGTTCTTTCGATTCAGATAATACGAAGTGATGAGTTGGTTTTTAGATCGACTACAGAGCTAGTTTTTTTTAATCCTAACTCTAAAAAAACCAGCGAGTCACACACTAAGCATAGCAATTATATCCAAAGGTCAAGCGAATTTTTATTTTACCCTATAGAATTAAAATTAAAAATGATTTTGATTGGTCAGAAAACGAATGAACAAGTTTCCCGCTTTTTATTTTATCAATAGAGAGAAGGGAAAAACAATGAAAGTTTTTTTATTCCTCTTCCGTGTCTATAAAAATCCAAATTTTGATGCCTAATATCCCATAGATAGTCCGAACTATATAGGAACAATAATCAATTTTAGCTCGAATAGTTTGTAGGGGAACCCTACCCTCTCTGATCCATTCGACACGTGCAATTTCTTTTCCGTCGATACGTCCTGAAATTTGTACTTGAATTCCTTTTGTATCTGCTTGTTCAGTCAATTCAATAGCCTTTTTCATTGCTTTTCGAAATGAAACTCTATTTTTTAATTGTCCGGCTATAAATTCTGCAAGAATATTAGGGTTTCTATAAGGCTTTGTAATTCTTGTGATAGCAATGTAAAATTTTTGGTTTACATAATGAAATTCTTTTTCGAGATTCATCTTGAATTCTTCGATTCCCCGAGGTGTCCTTTCGATTAATAACTTTGGGAATCCCATAAAGATTATCACTTGGATCAAATCGATTCTTTTTTGAATCTCGATACGAGCAATTCCCCCGGTGCCGGAGGATATTCCCATATTCTTTTGTACATAATTTTTTATAAAATCTCTTATTTTTTGATCTTCTTGGAGACCCTCCGAATAATTTTTTGGTTTTGCAAACCAAAGGGAATGATGACTTTGGGTTATACCAAGTCTGAAACCAAGTGGATTTATTTTTTGTCCCATACTACCCCACTATTATACACATCAGGAAATATCCTAGTTGTCTTCTTCCATCTAGGGTTTTTGAAAGAATACATTATTTCTTCATATTCATCTAAAGATATATCTTTCACTACAATAGTTATATGACAGGTAGTTCTTTTTA